CCCGCCAGTCCCGACGGATCCAATAAATCCAAAAATGCATTTTTCCCTTTCTATGAATCAGTAAAGAGTGTCGAGGGATATACTTTCATTCCCAAAGCAAAAAGAAGTCTTGATTTCTTTTTGCTTTCCTATTTTTCCATTTCGCTTTTATTGTTTGTTAGGTTTGGAACTATGTAATTAATTGAAGTGGAAAGGCAATCTGATGATCCTTCATCAGAAGATTGTCCAAGGAAGACGCAAGGTGGGTTATAGAAAAAACAAGGAAACGGATGATAAATAAAATTTTTGAGTAATTGAGTCAGGAATCAAAATTGGAATTCGGTATGGATAAAAGAACTTCCTATGTTATACTATTCAAGTCTTGACAACGGGTTGATTTGATAGATCAGATATTGTTATTCATGATAGTGATCCGGTTCAAGATCATCAAGAGGTAATTCATTCATTGAATTTACAGACGATAGACAAAAGATTTATCATCTCTAGGGGATTAAATCCCGAGTTATTGCGAAGTAAAAAACCGATGAGATTATGGAAGTCAATATTCTTGCATTTATTGCTACTGCACTATTCATTCTAGTTCCTACCGCTTTTCTACTTATCATTTATGTAAAAACAGTCAGTCAAAATGATTAATTCAATTGAATTTGAAAATTCATTTGAATAAAACTTTCCTTCCAAGTTCTTATCAAAAATGGACAAAGTCAAATGAAAGGGATTCCAATTTCACGTCTTAACTTAAATGAAATGAGCGCACTATAATTATAATCGGCAATTTTATAAGAGATAGATAGTATAAAATTTTATTTTTATACTATCTATCTCTTAGTCTATAAAGTTGTAATCTAGAATAAAGATAAAGGCTTAAGTTTCTATATATCAATCTACAATATTCTCTTCATATATGTGTATATTAATTCCATATCTATATATTCCATATATTGTATGGAATTGACATAAGACCCAATTTCCTACATCTATTTGTTATTTGTTCCGATCAATCTGAAATAATTCTTATCTGTAGGATTCTAATTCCTTTCCTTTTACTAATAAGGAAGGGGAAAACTCGCCTATTTTTAACGTCAGAACCGTGATATGAAATAAGTCGATAAAGCATAAACCGCCTTTCTAAAAATAGAAACCAAAGGGTAAATGCCCGATATGTAACTCGCCCGAGGCAAGATTTTATTATTGCCCAGTCTCTCCTTAAACAACCACTATCTCTATATCATTTCTCATAGAAAGTGCGTATACGCTTAACAAAACGACTTATTTTTTGAAGAGTAAAAGGGAAATAAAAAAAAAAATAAAAATGGTCCGGTCTTCCTTAGTATCCATCTATAAAAATAGTAAGAGCCCATTCCCATTGATTGAAATAGAAAATTTCGGAAGAATTTTAGGTTGGAATAAATTTCCAATCATCTGAATCCCTTTCTTTTCGAAGTACAAAGATGGGAATCGATGAAATATCTCTTTGATTGAAAAAGTATGATTCCTATCATAGATTACTCCATTGGAATCCAATGGGATTCCAAATTCAAAGATTTGATTTTAAATAGTTCAAAAGAATGATCTATAAAACAATCGATACGGTTTGATTCCTGAACTCAATTAGTAGTACTTCTAAAGTCCACTTCTTCCCCACACTACGAGTGAAAGGGAAAATGTAAAGACTACCATTAAAGCAGCCCAAGCGAGACTTACTATATCCATGTGCATTATGTCCCCTATCTCTATAAATACGAAGGAATTTTTTCATTATTCCTCACTAATAATAGTGGAATTAATGTCGCAGAGTCAAAAAGGGGTTCTACCAAACACTATTGAGAAACCAATCCAATAAATCGATTATGATTTCGATTTTTTTGGTGATTCAGGCGACACCCGGATTTGAACTGGGGAAAAAGGATTTGCAGTCCCCCGCCTTACCACTCGGCCATGCCGCCAAAATGATACAAAATAGAATAGATGCAATTTTTCCCGGATTACTGAATTTTTATTGTACTTGCATTTTGACTTCTGTTTTCCTTAATCCTTTATTTCCTAAAATAAAAGAAAGACCCCTTTTGATTGGATTTGATCCATCCCTTATGATTGATTGTATAGTATCTGAAAATACACAATGCTAAAAACATTCTCTCGTTTTTCTATTGAGAAATCAAATGGGTATTTTTCAGACGAGAAATTAGAACCATTGACTATTGACCCCTTACTTCGAATTCATGAACGATTCTGGAATTTGAATTTCAAATTGTGTTTTCCTAATGACAAAATACAAATTGAGACAGAACGAATCAGTATTGATTTTTCAATCAAAAAATATTTCTCAATTTCAATTATAACAAAACATATGAGTTTATGTAAACCCCAGAACATAAATTGTTACACAGATATCTATTATTTAGATATATTGTCAATAAGGAATTATCATAAAATTATCCTACTTCATTTCATGCATTGAATGGGAATTTTCTTTTGATAGAGCACGCCCGGGGCTGTC